AAGTAAAGTAATTAAATAGTAATTAATTACTAATTACTAAACTAAAATATTAATTAAATATTATACTAGCACATATTCTAATACTAATTGATAATACTACTAAATTAATAATGCGAATTAATCCTATGTTTCATTACATATATATATATAATGAGATAATGAAAATAAAAATAAAAGAAAATAAAAACATATAGAAAATAAAAACATATAAAAAAATATAATATAATTAATATAAAAAAATATAATTAATATAGAAATATAATATAAAAAAGAATTTCAAAACTGAAAAAATTTCAGTAGTCATATGGGGTAAAATATCTAGGGATTTCTAGCATATTCTTTTCGAAGTATTTTTTTTTTTTCATTAATATCTGTGTATAGGATCATTGCTTCTATTGATTTCATACGAATACATTACATAAACATAATCTAAAGCAACGAACGATTATATTTTTTTCTCCTTTCCTTATCCTGGATTTCATTTCTATTTTCCTTAATTGATTTGATTCAATCCGTTGAGTTGCGAGTTTACATATAACAACTCATATCTTTCTATACAAAAAAAATTCGAAACTTTTTTCTTGTACTATACCGACTGACCCTCTCAGAAATAAAATAAAAAGAATCGAGTTATTTCATTAGAGTTAGAATGAAAAAAAAAGAGTCATTCCATTTCAGACCAATCTCGAGTACTAAAGAAAGATCGCGATTTGGAATGAACCAAAATACTTGTTTGTTTTGTTACGGCAATAACACTTAGTAATAGTAAGACCACCCGATGGGTTGGATTTCACTACAAGAAAAAGGTTTGTTTTACAGCAAACCCACATTACACAATGAAAGATACCACAGAGTGGTATAATAGACGGAATCGTAAATTATCTAATCTACATAAGAAAGATACTTCTAATAGAAAGAATTAGACATTATCGAATGATTTGACAGACCAAATCCCAAAACCAACTCAACTCATAGAATATAGAAGAAGGAAATTGATACATTTAGGACCAATTCATTATCTCTGCATTATCTCTGAATCAATCAATTGGGGTTGTTGTTCTGTCAAAAAGCGATTAGTCAGGCGACTCCACACACAAAACAAATACAAGAAAAGAATAGGTCCTAGATCTATGTGACTGTTGAAGTTTTTAGACAGAATCATGTCATGATTCTCACTTCATAAATTGACCGGATTCGATATACCAACGCAAAAATATATCACTAACTCTTTAATCATGGACAGGAAAAGAGGAAAAAGGTCATATGTAATCCATCCACGAAGATTAATGGAGGAAGATGAGTATTTTATCCGAGATTTTACAAATACTGATTAGATCCATTGGAATGAATTATTGTTTTTTATTGTTTTTATTTTCCTGTCCCTATGTATTTACATGAACATGCGGTAATACTTTTGGACCAACCAACCGGCGAGTCTATAAACAAGTACTAATGAGGAAATGAAAACTATACTAAACTAAAATAGAATGTATTAGGGCTATACGGACTCGAACCGTAGACCTTCTCGGTAAAACAGATCAAACTGATTATTATCGAAATGATTCGAACTGTTTCAAAGACCCAACATGCATTTTGTTGCATTGGGCTCTTTCATAAACTGATGTAAAGATCAGTTAGTCCACCATATTTTTCTTTACAGGAAAATAATGAGATGGTTCCATGTGCTCTGATTCATCATTTGTATTCTGATCTAGGAGCAATACCAAAGTGTTTCAAAGAAGGGTTACCTTGACTTAGGTCTGCCTTCGGCCTAGATCAAACTAAGTTAGATGGAGTCTCTATCGCTACGCTGCAAGAGTCGAATATGATACTTCATACACCTTAAAGTTCATAGGACGAAAAAAGGTTATTTTGAGGCCCTTATACTCATTATGCCTAGCATTGAATGGACTGGGTATTTACCTTATCAACTATCAAATCAATGGCGGGTTCTATTTGATTTGGCACTTGAATTCGCACCTGAATCGGACCGAACCCAATATTTGTCAGGCTATTGTTCTCTTGTTCCCTCGAATCCATGGAGTAAGACATCGATTTGTCAATAAGATCAATTATGTTTATTGCATAATGGGCTCCCCTGAAAAGCATTAGCGCACGTGTAAACGAGGTGCTCTACCTAACTGAGCTATAGCCCTTGTCATAGATATATTAACATATGGATAATTTCTTGTCAAGATGGATATTCCATAATCCCACATGATAGCTCTCTGATCCGTCTACTGTTAACAGATTGGTATTGCTTAGAAATGATATTCCACTTATAATCCTATAAGTGATGGGTCCTTTTTTTGGTGATAAATAACCTACTTAACTCAGTGGTTAGAGTATTGCTTTCATACGGCGGGAGTCATTGGTTCAAATCCAATAGTAGGTAGAACTTATTAGATACCGAAGTCAATTGAGTGATATCTAATAAGTTTTTTTACCCATTTTCTTTTTTTTTTCGTTATATCAGATTAGACTTGATTTGTTCAATTGG